TTTTTCGTTCTCTAATCAGATTAGACTTCATTATGTTTATTTTGTGGAATAAAAATGTAGTGTGTAGGGTATAATAAAGAACTCTTTTTCTTTTGATTACTACTAATAGGAAATTACATTGACAGCCTCTACTCGCGTCCTAGCTCGTCTTAGAGCTAGATTTGACTCAATTGCTTGTCTCTTACCCTCAGCTCTACTCAAATTAGCTTCAGCTATTTCAAGAGTTTGTTTAGCTTCTTGTGGATCAATGTCAGTACTAATTTCCGCATCATTTCCTAAAATGGTGATCTCATTATTACTTATTCTAGCGAAACCGCCCATAAGAGCCACCGTTAGCCATTGGCCGTTTCGCCGTATTCTCAAAAGACCTATATCTACAGCCGTGGCAATGGGGGCATGGTTTGGTAATACGCCAATTTGTCCACTATTAGTAGATAAAATAATTTCTTTCACTTCGGAATCCCAAATCATTCGATTAGGAGTCAGTACACAAAGATTTAAGGTCATTTCTTTAATTTGCTCTCCTCTTCTAAGTTCATAGCTTTCGCGGTAGCTTCATCGATGTTACCTACCAAATAAAAGGCTTGCTCGGGAAGACCGTCTAATTCTCCGGAAAGGATGAATTGAAACCCCCGAATTGTTTCTGCGAGATCAACATATTTCCCTGGAGAACCGGTAAATACTTCTGCAACAAAGAAGGGTTGTGATAAGAAACGCTCAATCTTTCGTGCTCTTGCTACGGTTAAACGATCTTCTTCGGATAATTCGTCCAACCCAAGGATAGCTATAATGTCCTGAAGTTCTTTGTAACGTTGTGAAGTTTGCTTAACCATTTGCGCAGTTCCATAATGTTCCTCGCCAACGATCCGAGGTTGTAACATAGTTGACGTTGAATCCAAAGGATCTACTGCTGGATAAATACCTTTGGCAGCTAATCCTCTCGATAATACGGTAGTAGCATCTAAATGTGCAAATGTTGTGGCAGGAGCAGGGTCGGTCAAATCATCCGCAGGTACATAAACTGCTTGGATCGATGTTATAGATCCTTCTTTGGTAGAAGTAATTCTTTCTTGCAAAGAACCCATTTCCGTACTAAGGGTAGGTTGGTAACCCACTGCAGAAGGCATTCTACCTAATAAGGCAGATACTTCGGACCCTGCTTGAACGAAACGAAATATATTGTCGATGAATAGAAGTACGTCTTGCTCATTAACATCCCGGAAATATTCCGCCATGGTTAGGGCAGTCAAGCCAACTCTCATACGAGCCCCTGGCGGTTCATTCATTTGACCATAGACTAGAGCTACTTTGGATTCTGCAATATTTTTCTCATTAATCACCCCGGATTCTTTCATTTCCATGTAGAGATCATTTCCTTCACGAGTACGTTCACCTACTCCACCAAATACGGATACGCCTCCATGAGCTTTGGCAATGTTGTTGATCAATTCCATGATGAGTACTGTTTTACCCACTCCAGCTCCCCCAAATAGTCCAATTTTTCCTCCCCGGCGATAGGGGGCTAAAAGATCCACCACTTTAATCCCTGTTTCAAAGATTGATAATGTTGTATCTAACTGTATGAAGGCAGGTGCAGATCTATGAATGGGAGATGTTGTGCGAATATCGACAGGACCTAAATTATCAACAGGCTCTCCAAGAACATTGAAAATTCGTCCGAGAGTAGCTCCGCCGACTGGAACACTTAGAGGAGCTCCTGTGTCAATCACTTTCATTCCTCTCATCAGACCATCTGTAGCACTCATAGCTACAGCTCTAACTCGATTATTTCCTAATAATTGTTGTACCTCACAAGTTACATTAATTTGCTGGCCAACAGTATCTCGACTCTTAATTATCAAAGCATTATAAATATTAGGCATCTTGCCCGGTGGAAAAATGACATCCAGTACTGGGCCAATAATTTGAGAGATACGCCCTAGGTTTTGTTCTTCAAGTGTAGAAACCACAGGATCAGAAGTAGTGGGATTGCTTCTTATAATCATAAATCATAATAAATATGTCTAAATTCTTTTTTGAAAAGTACTGAATCGAAAATCAATATCCGAATCCGATAGCAAGTTGATCGGTTAATTCCATAAGAAAGAAATGGGAGTAAGCATTCGATTGAGTTAATACCACCCAATCCAATTAAATCCTTTACTCAGTGAATAAGTCAATTTTCAATTCTTTCTCTTGTCTTTTTTTATTTGTATTGTGCACCTATTCTTCTTTGATATACCACATATGTCCCCTTTCTAGATGAATTATGCCTTTTTTCACATCTAGGATTTACATATACAACATATATTACTGTCAAGAGGGGGGTTCCTCTATTATTTCCTTTTATTTATTAAAATATTTTATTTACTAGATTCTATTTCTAATATATTCGATTATTATATATTTTCTATTTATCTATCTTAATTCAATTCTATTTCATTTATGAAAATTAGGAATTATTTTCATTTTATTTTTTTTTTGATCTTTTTATATCATA